CCGAATAGCATTTCCTGCTGCGGTTTGTGCCGCAAAGGGTGTCCCTCTTCTTGTACCCTTGAATCCACAAGTACCGGCGGAGGACCAAGAAATTACCCGGCCTCGTACATCTGTAACAGTCACAATGGTATTGTTGAAACTTGCTTGAACATGAATAACCCCTTTTGGTATTCTACGCGCATTCTTACGTAAACCAATACGCCCATTCCTACGTGAACCGATTCTGGGTGCGGGTTTTGCCATATTTTATCGTCTCATAAATATAAGTCAGAGGTATATGGATATATCCATTTCATGCCAAAACGGATCTTTTCCGCTTTTTTTTATTTGTATATTGGGTCCCTTAGGGAGTCTCTTTTATTTTATAAAGATTATCCTTGTCTTTGTTTATGTCTCAGGTTGGAACAAATTACTATAATTCGTCCCCGTCTACGGATCAGTCTACATTTTTCACAAATTTTACGAATGGAGGCCCTTATTTTCATATTTGTCATTCCTTAACTGAATTTCAAATTTACTTATTTGAAGAAAATTAGTTTCTGGAAATTTGAAACTTTCGGATTGTATCCCTCCGAAAGGAATATTGAAGTTGAAAAAAAACCACCTAATCGTTTGAATCCTTGTTTCGGAGTCTAGAAACTATACGCCCTTTGGTTGAATCATAATGACTTCTTTCAATTTTTACTCTATCTTCCGTTGGTATACGTATAAAACTACGTTGAATCCTTCCTGAACCATAACCTAGAATCCGATCTTCATTATCTAAATGAATCCGAAGCATACCATTCGGAAGTGATTCAGGAATTAAACTTTCATGAATCCAGTTTTCTTTTTTCATTCGCGGTAAAACCTCCTTGAAGTATTAACTAATGTAAGAGGAGAGTGAGAATAGAAACCCGTTCTTTATCTTTTTTTTTCACAAATAGTAAAGTTCCATATCTTAATTTGGATATAGGAAAGCTTACCATATATAACACAAAATTTCTCCGCCGATTCCTTCTAGTCGGGCCTCTCGGTCCGTCATTATACCCCGAGAGGTAGAAAGAATTACAATCCCCATCCCACCTAAAATTCTAGGAATTCGTTGATAACTAGAATAGATTCGTAGACCGGGTCGACTGATCCGTTTTAAATTTAAAACAGTTTTACATGGACCTTTCCTATTCCTTCTATGCCGTAGGGTTAAAACCAAAAAATATTTGTTGTTTTCCTGATGTTTCCTCACATTTTCAATAAAACCTTCTCTTAACAGTATTTTAACAAGGTTTTCGGTGATGTTAGTAGATGGTATTCGAACTGTTCCTTTTCTATTCATGTCGGCATTGCGTATAGAAGTTATTATATCAGCAATAGTGTCTTTACCCATGATAAATTAAAATTATTGTTACCCCCGAACTTTGATATAATCAACATGCTTTTTTCTTTCTATTTTATGAATCGTTAAAGATATATGCGTGAGACAAATTTACTAATTAATCTAGTTTACTCTATTCATATTTTATTCAAATGCTATAATAGCATTAGAGTCTCCGTTTTATTAGACTTATAATACTTCAGGTGCTAATGAAACTATTTTAGTGAAATTTAACTGTCTCAATTCCCGTGCGATCGCACCAAAAATTCTAGTTCCTTTGGGATTTCCTTCTTGATCAATAACAACCGCAGCATTGTCATCATATCGTAGTATCATACCGTTGTCACGTTTGAGTTCTTTACAAGTACGTACAATTACAGCTCTGATCACTTCGGATTTTTCTAGAGGTGTATTTGGTATTGCTTCCTTGATTACAGCAACAATAACGTCACCAATATGAGCATATCGTCGATTACTAGCTCCTATGATTCGAATACACATTAATTGTCGGGCCCCGCTGTTATCCGCTACATTTAAGTGGGTTTGAGGTTGAATCATATCATTTTTTTTTTTTATTTGCTCTTTCACTGCGAAGGGGCTAAGTAAAAAAAGAAATATTGTTTGTCCAAAACAAAAAAAAAAAAGAAACCTATAATTTTGTTTTTTTTTTCATTCAAAAGATTTCTTTTCTTTGGTTATACATTCTTATCCCGAAATAATGAATTGCGTTCGTATAGGCATTTTGGATGCCGCTATTGAAATAGCCTTTCTGGCTACATTTTCTGCTACTCCACCCATTTCATAAAGTATTCTACCCGGTTTAACGATAGCTACCCAATATTCGGGAGATCCTTTACCGGAACCCATACGCGTTTCCGCGGGTCTTACTGTAACAGGTTTGTCTGGAAATATACGTACCCATATTTTTCCGCCGCGGCGTACGTTTCGTGTCATTGCTCGCCGCCCTGCTTCTATTTGTCTAGACGTGATCCACGCGGGTTCAAGTGCCTGAAGAGCATATCTACCAAAGCAAATACGATTACCTCGATAAGATATTCCTTTCATTCTTCCTCTATGTTGTTTACGGAATCTGGCTCTTTTGGGGTTATAGTTGATGGTTCTTTTTCAATTTCAATTCCATCTCTACTACAGAACCGGACATGAGAGTTTCTTCTCATCCAGCTCCTCGCGAATGAAAAATAACAATTATAACATGGTATACATGTATTTAATGAATAATATACTGAATCGTGGGAGTCTTTGAGATTTTATCTAATATCTAATCTATTAGAAATTTGTATATCTTGTTTTGATAGTTTATATAAAAAAAACTAAACATGTATTCAATTTCTATTTATTTATAGTTATAGATAATTATTTTATAGATTAGTTAGAGATAATAATAATAGAATTTCGTTTTATTATAACGAGTATTTATTTTGTTTTGTCTTTTTTATTATCATATTATATTGGATCTATCAAAATTTATAAATCCAATAAAATAAAAACTTTCGCGGGCGAATATTTACTCTTTCCATATCTATTTCAGTTGTAGGGTTATCCTATGACATGGCCTCTCAGAATAAAAGTGGATTGGTCCCGGGTTCGTTTCGCCATCCTACCCAATGAATTATTAGGATTCGTTTTCAATAGAATCTTCTGCATCCACGGGTTCCGTCGTTCCCATCGCTTCGCGATTAATGGTTAGGCCTGAATTCTACAGCGGAGCTCCTAATGAAAATGAAATGTGTTATTGAGTCAATTTTCTCAGTCTTTGTGGACCCGGGGCTCTTGACTTTTTTTGTTCTATGAACAAATTCATCGAATTATAGATCAATCAAATTAGTATTGATGCTTTATTACGCTATCCTTTATAAGATCGCTCAGAGACCTTACATATTGGAATCATATAGCATTAGTATTCTTTTTCTCTCTTTCTCTCACCCTTCCATTTATCTGCATTCTTTTTGTTATTGCTTCACAACTTAAAATCAGATTGGTTTTTCTTTTTTTTGCTTGTTTATGCAAACAAAAATTCAGTTGCTACAATGATATGATCAATATATCATATCGTGACTAGTTCTTTAGATCCAGATAATATGAAGCGGTGAGTTGGTTATTAGTTCGATAGTTATTAGTTCATACTATGGGCCAGTCCGTTTTTTTGACTACTAACCCTACAAAAACCAACGAGTCACACACTAAGCATAGCAATTATATCAATATAAAAAAATGAATTGAATTTTTATTCAACCTTATAGAATTGCCCATTTTTTTTTTTATTTAACAGAAAAAGAATGAAAGAGTTTGTCATTTTTTGCTTTTTTATTTCCGATAGAACGTAAAGACAAGTCAAATAAAGGCTTAGGCTTCCTCGTCTACAAATATCCAAATTTTGATGCCTAATACCCCATAGATAGTTCCAACTGCATAGGAACAATAATCAATTTTAGCTCGAATGGTTTGTAGAGGAACTCTACCCTCTCTGATCCATTCGACACGCGCAATCTCTTTTCCGTCGATACGTCCTGCAATTTGTACTTGAATTCCTTTTGTACCTGCTTGTTCAGTTAATTCAATAGCCTTTTTCATTGCTTTTCGAAATGAAACCCTATTCTTTAATTGTCCGGCTATAAATTCGGCGAGAATATTAGGGTGTCCATAAGGGTTTGTAATTCTTGTAAGAGCAATGTTGAGTTTTCGGTTTACACAATTAATTTCTTTTTGTACATCTATCTGCAATTCTTCGATTCTTCGAGGCCCACCTTTACCTTCTAGTAATAATTTTGGGAATCCCATATAGATTATGACCTGAATCAAATCGATTCTTTTTTGAATCTTTATGCATGCAATTCCCTCAACACCAGAGGATATTTGAATATTTTTTTGTACATAATTCTTGATCCAATCTCGGATTTTTTGATCTTCTTGTAGCCCTTCGGAATAATTTTGTGGTTGTGCAAACCAAAGAGAATGATGACCTTGGGTTGCACCAAGTCTGAAACCAAGTGGATTTATTTTTTGTCCCATAATCTCCCAATACTATATATATCATGACACGTCATATCCGTGTACTTACTTATTTTTATTTCTCCATACGTTGCCTTTGAAGTATAATATGGCGTATTTGGCTCCTTTATACTTCCTTTTTTATACTTCCTTTACAGATATATCTTTTAATCCAATAGTTATATGAAAAACGGGTCTTTTTATCGGATAACTGCGCCCTCGAGCTCGAGGTTTTAATTTTTTCACAGTAGTACCCCTTCACGACTTCCGCTTTGCTAATGATTAAACTTGCTTCGTTTAAACCGACATTGTGAATAGCATTTGTTGCTGCAGAATAAACCAATTTTAAAATTGGATAACTCACTCGATAAGGCATAAGTTCGAGTCTCATACGTCTTTCTTCGTATAAACGTCCACAAATCTGATCAATTTCAATTACTCTTTCTGCTTTATTAGCAGACATACATATATGTTTACTTAAAGCGCATATATATTTCGGTATATGGATTCTTCTTTATCATAAGATTTGCCTCTCGCTAATAAACAATAAGCATCTATATTCACTTTTATTAACTACTCTTATTTTAACGACGAGATCTATTATCATTTTTTGCGTGTCCTCGGAAATTTATAGTAG